TAGACTGAAATAATATTCTATTTGTACTGTATCTGAGATCAATCTTGGCTATTCCCGCCCCTCACCTAGACTCTGCTTTTTGGTCTTTCAACCAAACAATTGAAATTTACACTTTCGACTATGAATGAAGTCGTAACAGTTTTTTTACTGGCGGAGACACGAACAAATAAAAAAGTAAGAAGAAACAAAATTTAATTCGCTTCTTTTGTATACTTTTGTATACTTTAAATACAAAAAATACACAATATCCATCGTTTCTTTTACCCGTTTTAGATACATAAAACTTAATTAGTAAGGGGTATAGCTACGACACTTAGATGGATAAGTATGTATCATGATCTATAACTAGAACACTGAATATGTATGTCGACCCATATCAATTAATTTGTAAAATATATACTCATACAAATTACTCATGTGCCAGGAACCAGATTTGAACTGGTGACACGAGGATTTTCAGTCCTCTGCTCTACCAGCTGAGCTATCCCGACCATTCACGACGCATCATCCTCATATTATTTTAATATAGGACTGGGGTCTCTGTCAATTAACAAAATGAAAAGATATTACAAAGTAATATCCAGGCCCTGGTAGAATTTATTGTATTTTCAAAAAGAAAACTTTGTAAGTTTCAATACAGTACAAATAATACAAATAATGATATGGATTGTTAATTATTTAAATTAATTAACATTATTCAAAGATGCTCATTTGTACACGTATCATATATATCACATACAAGGCTTATGATGTGATAATAAAAAAAAATTTCCGCTCAGATCAGTTTGTGAAATAGTAGAGTGAGAATGACTGAGAACTACAAACAATTTTGAATCACTAACAAAATGAGAAGATAAATAATTAGGGAGGCAACCAGGTCTTTTTGGGGATAGAGGGACTTGAACCCTCACGATTTCTAAAGTCGACGGATTTTCCTCTTACTATAAATTTCTTTGTTGTCGATATTGACATGTAAAACGGGACTCTATCTTTATTCTTAAATCCGATTAAAAAATTCTTCAAAAAAAAAAGATTTATCGGACTATGATGGAGTGAATGTTTTGATCAATGAATATTAAATTCTTCTTTTTTATATCATAGAAATAGATAGAAAAAATTTATAGAACCGGTTGGAGTCGTCATTAATCATTTTTAATCATTTGGCGATAGTATTTCAGTAAGTATACATCAGTAAGTATACATATGTATATCGGTTTATCTTTCATCTTTTCGGAAGTTTCGATGGAAGGATTTCTTTATGAACACAATGCAGCCAACTCCATTTGTTAGAACAGCTTCCATTGAGTCTCTGCACCTATCCTTTATTTATTCTCGGTTTCTGAAACCTTTGTTTGTTTTCATAAAACGGGATTTGGCTCAGGATTGCCCATTTTTAATTCCAGGGTTTCTCTGAATTTGAAAGTTATCACTTGGTAGGTTTCCATACCAAGGCTCAATCCAATTAAGTCCGTAGCGTCTACCAATTTCGCCATATCCCCCTTTTTTTGTGATGCGATTAGGATCACACACATCATGATGCCGTTTACTCTTTTTGTTCATTTCCTTTTCGATTATGATTATGCTAGACCCGTTGAATTCATTAGATATTGATTCTTGTATTGAAAAGTGTTTTCTCCGATTTGATTTCGTATCTATCTTCTTTTATTTTTATTGGAGACCATAGTTGGTCCAACCAGAAATTCAATATAGATATATATCGCATAACATATATCTATTATATATATATATGTATATTATATATACATGTCCCTATTCCTATCATTTTTAGTGTGCAATTTTGAATACTTGAACGGTCGATTCTTTTGTTTTTTTTCGTCTTAGGTTTCCCCTTTCCAAATGAAACCCTAGGAATGTTTTATTATGGTCTGGATTGCCCTTTTCTCTTCATATCCTTTTCTTAGGGCGGATCATAAAAAAAATGACAACGACAAAGGGTAATTTAGTATTTCAAATTTCAGTAATAGCCATATCTAATCGAATAGATATAATTAATCATTCCGTTAATTTCGAATTCTTTCTTATTTATTAATTAAATTATTTCAAATTCTATAAATTCTATATTTTCGCATTCAAATATATATTTCAAATATATATATAATAAATATCGAATAAGATTATAACGTAATTACTAGAATTACTAGATAATAATTATATTAATTAATCGATTCTATTCCTAACCTTAGGTACAAAATTCTATTTCAAATTAGAAATCTAAATAAATATATAGAAATATAAAATTATGTACTAAAAAATTAGATTTCTAATTTATTTTATTTTTATAGTAAAATATCAAAAAACAATATTAAATATTGAATAGTAAATAGTAATTAAAGTAAATAGTAATTAAGATATTTTTTATTGATAAAATTTATTATTGATAAACATATATTTGAGAATATAGATCGAAATTAATATACCAAAACGAAATGTTTTTGAAAAACAAAAAAAAAAATTAGATTTTCCATTTTTATTCGTTTCT